TCCTTCTCTCGCTACTAGTTGATTCACAAATCTACTTCTCTCGTTTCCTCCAATTCTTATTCGTGGATTTAGTTCGTGAGATTGATAAAACCAAAACTGTTCTGTATTCTTCTAATTTCTATGTACATTAAACTACTACAGTCTTTTATTGTCTTCTTTCTTATTATATTTCCTTTTCCTTCAGAAGAAAATAAAACTTCAGAGTATATCTTTTCAGGGGCTGAAAGAAGAGACACACATCCAATTTTTTTTTACATTTAGTTTTATCTGTCAGAAAGGAAAAAAGAATGAATTTTCCTAGAATTTAATTCAATACTCAATACTATAGTAATAGTAAATAATAGAAGACTGTAAATGAAAGTATTTTTCTCACCATTTATTCTACATTCCATTGTCAGAACAAAAATCTTGTATGCACCAATAGGGAAATTTTTGATACATGAAACCATGGTCGAATAGCATGATCTAATAGATATATAGAAATCTTATTCTATCAAATTCTGCCTAATATTCTATATCGATTCTATATAGAATCTAAAAATAATAGAATCTAAAAATAGAAAAAAAAAAAGAGAAATAGAAATGGAGATATAAAGAAAAATGGATTTTGTGTTCTGGAATCAAAGAAGGATATAGAAAAGATCTTTTATATGTCTTATGTTATGAAACTTTTTTTCTGGGAAAGAAAAGAATAGTAATTTATTCCTATAGAGCATCTAGGAACAAGAAGATTTAATCAGAAATATCGACAGATTCATGTAGAGTCCAAAGAAAGGAAATATGAAAATGAAAAGAGAGAACCACTATTCCGATTTCATCTATATCGAATTTTAATATCAGAATAGTGGATATAATAAGAATTCAATGGGTTAGGTTCACTTACCTTTTTTTGTTGATTTGTAATCCTTCCATTTTTTTTTGATTAAAATAATGTTAAAGTTAAATAGGAATATTTGGCGATTCAAAAGACAATTTATCACTAGTATTACTATACGATAACTTATTAGAACGATAACTTAGTCTAATTCGTTCATTTTTAGAATTCTACGCTTTCTTACTTTTTTTCTTACAAATATCAAAAAGATCTCTATTCTCTCTTCAAATATGAATACTCCCGCGGGAGTATTAGGATAAAAAGCCCCTTATCGGATTTGAACCGATGACTTACGCCCTACCATGGCGTTACTCTACCACTGAGTTAAAAGGGCCTGCTTCATTTTATTCCTGAAAAAGCCACTATGAGTTTAGTGAATATATTTAATTATAACATATTTATAGATATATATATTTTATTCGTATAATGTCTTATTTCAGAACGATAAATTGGATTTACTCAATGAGTAGAGGGTAACCTAGGAAATATAGGTCAAAAAAAAAAGTTTTTTTTTACATTGGACATTGGGTTTCATAAATATCAATCAAATGAATGGGCTCAAGACGGACTCTTCGTTGATGTTGATGAAGAGATTCTATGAACCGAATTCTTAGAAAAAATCATAAATCTAAATTCTAAATATAGTTCTAAATATAGTCTAAATCTAAATATAGTAGATACTAAAAAATAGATTTATATATATATTTTATATATAATTTATTATTATATAATTTATTATTATATAATTTATATATATAATTTATTATTATATAATTTATATATATAATTTATTATTATATAATTTATATAATGGCGAGTATAATGAATGATTCATGAATAGACAAAAAATTCTATGGAATCATGAAAGACGAAAAAATCCTTCGGATCTAGTCAGACCATATTATTCTATTGTATATTGACAATTTCAAAAAACTGCTCATACTATGAGCATAGTGTGCTGGTGGTCGGGCAAATATGCCCCCATCGTCTAGTGGTTCAGGACATCTCTCTTTCAAGGAGGCAGCGGGGATTCGACTTCCCCTGGGGGTAGTAGGGTTAGGGTATTACGAAAGGAAAAATAGATCCGGCATTCTCAATAAGCCCGGAATTGATTCTTTCTGGGTCGATGCCCGAGCGGTTAATGGGGACGGACTGTAAATTCGTTGGCAATATGTCTACGCTGGTTCAAATCCAGCTCGGCCCAATAATTCGCTAATCCACACACATGAAATGGTATAACCCCTTTGTTCTCCAGAAAGGCCCGATACAAAAAAAAGTAAAAATTTTTGTCCCACCCGCGATTTTTTGCTCTTTTCCTTTTTTCAAAAAAATTCTGATCTTGCTGATGATCTAGATTCATATCATGATCTGTAAGTATAAAGTCTAAGAAAAAAATAATTTTTTTTTTACATTACTTTATTCTTTTTTTTCATTGAAGGAATGATTATCAATCGATTTGGAAATAAGTAAAAGATTACGAGTAATCCTTGCTTTGCTGCTCTCACTAAACTAAAGAGCATTGATAAATATATATCAATATATCACTCACGTCTCTGTTACAAGACGGCCATTCTAATCTAAATAGAAAGTCTTTGAATGAAATCATAAGAATATGTATACCATAACCATATGTATACCATAACCATATACTTTATTTCCCTGGGATTGTAGTTCAATTGGTCAGAGCACCGCCCTGTCAAGGCGGAAGCTGCGGGTTCGAGCCCCGTCAGTCCCGTACGGATCCAATACAATAAAAAAAAAAATCCATAAATGGATTTCTCCTTTTTCTGTAAATAAGGGGACAAATCGCAAAATTTCATTCCCAAGCGACCCTTCTTTTTTTTTTTTTATTATTATTTTTCGTATTTCATTAAACAAATATGGAAATTTTCATTTCGGAAATCTAGTACCGATTGGTGGGAGAGAAAGATATGTGGATTAGTACACTTATTGGTAGCATCATACATATGGAGGATTCAAAAAGAATACCATACTGAGGATTTGGCATTTTTGATTACTCCCACGTCTTGTAAGGAAAATGACATAGAGTACCATATGTTCGTCAGAAACACATACACAAATGGAATTTGTACGATACAAAATAAATTTAACATAGTTACTTTGATAGAAAACTTTATTTTATATCTTATAAAGTATCTTATTTTTTTACTACGATTTTGTGTAAACTCAATTACTAATTTTGAATTTGAAACAATCTATCTCATTCAAACTTCACACTGAATCTTTGATATATTATATACGTCCCACTCCTGAAACAAGGGCTTAATAAAACAAGGATCCCACTTCTTTTAGTTTTAGCGAGGGACTGAATAATCTTTTAATTTAAGGATTTCTGCCGAAGAAAAAAACTCTAAAATAGTGAATTTGTAAAATAGTGAATTTGTAAAATAGTGAATTTAATAGATTTTTTATAAATAGTGAATTTAATAGATTTTTTATATTTGGACTCGTCTTTATTACACCTTTTTTTGTTTTCCAATTTTAAGAAGATTAGCTTCTTAAAGTAAAAAAGGAATTAAGTTAAGTTATAAACCCCCTTTTTTCTTTTTATTTTATTTTATTAAGACCCCTGTTTAGGTTTGTTTGTAACCAATGTAAACGTAAAGGAGGTTAGATGATACTTCATCAGATGAGAAAGTTGTTGTTTACAGAAAAGAAAGAATAGCAAAAATGGATAAATAAAAAAGAAAAAAAGTCAAGAAACTTTTGATTCGGTATGGATAAAAGATCTTCCTATGTTATACTATTAAATTCTCGACGATGAATCGATTTGATAGTTCAGATATTGTTATTCATGATATTGAATTTACAGGCAAAAGATTTATCATCTCTAATTTATCATCTCTATGGGATTAAATCCCGAGTTATTGCGAAGTAAAGAAAAATCAAATAAATGGTGAGATTATGGAAGTAAATATTCTCGCATTTATTGCTACTGCACTGTTCATTCTAGTTCCTACTGCCTTTTTGCTTATAATATACGTAAAAACGATTAGTCAAAGTCAAGGCGATAAATTTGAATGAAACTTGACTTCTTTATTCTTGTCAATGATTGAAGAAACAAAATGAAAAGGATTCAAATTTCGCGTCTTAAATGAAATGAGCGGACTAGAATCAACAGTATTCTATGAGATCTGATAGTATAAGTATGGTAGAAAGATTCACATTTCTTTCTACCATACTCTCTATTAGAGTTATTGTAGTGTATGTAGCGTATAAAGTCGTACTGTATAACGATAACGATGTAGGCTTAATTTTAATATAGATCAATCTACAATCTAATATGTATATGTATGAAAATACATATATATATATATATGAATTATCGAGATGTAATGTACAAAGCCTTCCTATTTCTTTTCTTTGCTTCATTTCATCTATTTTGATTCCAATCAATCTGAAATAGAAATAATCAAAAGACAGCTCTTATAGTTCTAATTTCTAGATTTCTGATTATTTTCAATAAGAATCCTGGTATAATTGAAATAATCAAAGAAATTGTAAAATAAGCACTAAGTCCGAAATACGTGACTCGTCCAAAGAAATATCTTATTGTGCGTAGTATTTCGTTGGAGAACTATTCTGTGTATTTTATTTCTTAGAGAAAAAAAGTATGTATTCACTGAATTTAATATTTAATAACCGAACCACTTTCTTTTCTCTTTAAACAGTAAAGAGGGAAACAAATAAAAAGTCAAATAGAAGGGTTAAAAAGGTTTATACTCTTCTTCATTGTCTATATATGTAACACTGTTAAGAGCCTGGTTTATCAAAATAGAAATTTTATGAAGAATTTGGTTGGAAATGGATTTCCAATCATTTGTATTCATTCCTTATTTGTTTGATTGAAATGGGACTATTCGTATTATTATTCATATCTAGAATAGAAGTCATATATATATTCATCTATAATATAAATAGAAATATATAGTTCTTATTCATATATCTATATTTTATTCAATAATTATTCATAAACTACATTACTCTACTAGAATCCAATATATTGTGATATTGTGGAAAATGAAGATAATTTTATCTAAAAAAAAGAAAATAAAAAGAAAAAATAAAATGAATTAAGAAGAGTTAAATCTTTGCCAAATGATTTATCAAACAATTGATGCAGTTTGATTCCTTAGTTCAATTCGTAGTACCTTTACTCTAGAGTCCACTTCGTCCCCATACTACGAGTGAAAGGGAAAATGTAAAGACTGCCATTAAAGCAGCCCAAGCGAGACTTACCATATCCATGTGAATTCTACCCCCTATCTTTATGAATATGAAGGAATTCTTCTATTATTATTGACTAATAATAGTCGAATTTTTGGAACAGAGTCAAAAAGGTATTTTGCTCCATACCATTGATGAAACGGTCCAATAAATCCAATTCCATTCTAATAAGTTCGAGTATGTTTCATAATGGAATCGGTAAAGATTAAGCACAAGCAAAATAAGCAGCGGTGCTCCTGGAAGTATCAAGAAAATGTTTTTAACATGCAAGAACAGTAACATGCATTTTTTCTTTTTTTGCGCTTCATTAACTCAAAAGTCTAAAAAAGATAGAATCAAGATGGATCGCTATCTATCACATACCCCTATTTTTCCCGTTTGATCAAACCTGTACCCTCTCCCCACTCCCTCTGTAAAACAATTGTAAGGCAGTCTAGTCAAGAATGGAATAGGAATTCCCTAAAATAACGAAGTTTTTTTTATATAAAAAATTGAAAAGCAAAAGCCAATTAATCCATTCAATCAATCTAATTAATATTGATTGATTAAACGCCTCGGTACTCAGAGATTTTTATGAGTCTGTACACAAAGTACCTTACGCCATTTCCGCAACTACTAATTAACTCCCCCCCTGGCTATTCACTCTAACTTACGATCCAATCAGTAGACACTACATTAGTAGTGGAGGGGCTATCAGATTAGGATTTACCGATTCTCTTTCACTACTATAAGCTTTTATAAGCTTTCCTTGAATCCGAGACTACAGCACTTTAGAGAACTGAACTTTCAGATGTTTAGAATCAAGCAAGTATCAAGAATCTTTTTCTTCCGCTGGGCCTCTCCGTTGAGGACATATTTAGCAAATTAAATCAGCAAAACAGTAGGATATTTCGAGTCTTTATGTTGATCAGGCGACACCCGGATTTGAACTGGGGAAAAAGGATTTGCAGTCCCCCGCCTTACCGCTCGGCCATGCCGCCAAGACGATACAAAATAGCTGAGAGTATTCCCCCTTTTTTTTGATTGGATCCATCCTTTCGATTGACTGTATAGGATTTCAAAACACACAATATTTTAAAAAAACTTTCCTTCCCTTTTTTATTTTTATATTGAGTTGAGAAACCAAATGTGGGTTTTCAGTCACAAAAGGAAAAATTCAGGACAAATCGGGACCATTAACTATTATGTGACTGTGAATTCATAAAAGATTCTCGGATTTGAATCTAAAAATTTCTTTACCTAATGATATAAGATATAAAAAATCCAAATTAATTGATACATACACATACATAAGTAATCAAGATTAAAAAAGAAACTCTTTCTAAATTATATTATAAGAGCTATTATACATATATGTAAACCCCAGAACCTAAATTGTTTTACAGATATCTAATTATCTAATCAAATATCTTATCTGTTCTGTATAGGAATATGATTTTATGATTTTTATCTATAGAAAATAGCAACTTTGAGAGAACACGACATATGCTGTCCGGAATAGAATTTCAATAAAGGAGGAGATATGTATAGATATCTAGAGTCCTATCTGCACATGTTTAATAAATATGAGTCTTCTTACGCACTTAAATGATATTATATGAATAAGACTCAAAAAAAAGGTAAAAACATCTCTTTTCTATGCGAATCCTTTTTTTAACTGAAGACTGAAATCCATGAAAAGTTAAATGTTAATCAACTTTCTATTTTTTATGATTATTATGTCTTTCTCTCATCAAACAGACCAAATCTGGAATTTTTTTAGTTTGCTGGTATCTAATCGGATTGTAATATCATAATAATGGTAAAAATGGAATTACTTTTGATATTTTATACAAAGCTAAAACTCCATAACATAAGTCTAAGTTAAGTAAAATTTAGTAATTTCTTTCCATTTGTATCTCTTGCAAATTCCAATTTGAGTATAAAATTATCTTTATTCCTCTGTTCATATTCCATATATAGTTGGAGAAAATTTCATGTGATTCAGTAAACAGAATATTCAATTCTATCGTTACTAGATCGATCCATATTTTTCGATAAAGAATGATTCAATAATGGGATTTTTTTCGATAAATGAGAAATTCAAAAATGCTGGGGGATGGAAATGAGGGAACGTCTACAATACCTGGGTTTAATCAGATACAATTTGAAGGTTTTTGTAGGTTTATTGATCATGGCTTAACAGAAGAACTTTCTAAGTTTCCAAAAATTGAAGATACAGAGCAAGAAATTGAATTCCAATTATTTGTGGAAACATATCAATTAGTAGAACCATTGATAAAAGAAAGAGATGCTGTATATGAAGCAATCACATATTCTTCTGAATTATATATATCCGCGAGATTCGTTTGGAAAACCAGCAGGGATATGCAAGAACA